TTCTTTAGATCTACTTGTTTCACTCCGATAGTCTCATAAATTGAGTCAATGCATAGGAAATGAATGCATTTCCATACTATTAAGTTAAGTGAAATAGATAAGACATAATCTGGATTATATCACATTACTTATTTTACTTTTACTGGATATTACGGAGCCTGTTCATGCAGGATATGATCGAGTCTGATCATAGAAAAGATTCTCGTCAAGCGAACCGGCTTATCCTCCTCCGTAGGGGGCTTGCGCGGTGGTTGAAACAAAGACACATTTAATATTTAATTGTGAATTCAAATGTGGCAGATAAGAGAAAGTCATATATCTGCACGGCCCAATCAATAGTTCAAGTCACACACTCCCATAATCCATTCGTTTTTCGGAGAGTTCCCTTCAACTATTCATGTGTGTCAAATAAATAATCCAATTTCTTTTGTTAAGTTGAAGGGAAATATCCAAATACATGTCTTATTTAAAAAAAAAAAATAAAAATAATCCATATTTGTAGCAATGAAATACTATTGCTCCTCCCCAAAATGAGAAATGATTGATTACAAATATCTATGATCCATATTTTCTATAAAGGACCGGAAATGCCTTGCTTACGTATCATTGGAAAGTGCATTAACATGAATACGGCAGTAAGAAGAGGTAATACAAAAGTATGTAAACTATAAAAACGAGTCAAGGTGGATTGTCCCACACTAGCGCTTCCGCGCAATAACTCTACCACCGACGATCCTATTACAGGAATAGCTTCGGGTACACCTGTTACAATTTTGACTGCCCAATAACCTATTTGGTCCCACGGTAAGGAATAACCGGTTACACCAAAGGATGCAGTCAATACACCCAAAACTACACCTGTAACCCAAGTCAATTCGCGAGGTTTTTTAAAACCACCCGTGAGATACACGCGAAATACGTGCAAGATCATCATTAAGACCATCATACTTGCCGACCATCGATGAACTGATCGGATTAACCAACCAAAGTTAGCCTCAGTCATTATATATTGAACAGAGGCAAAAGCCTCAGTAACGGTCGGACGATAATAAAAAGTCATAGCAAACCCCGTCGCTACTTGGACTAAAAAACAAGTAAGTGTAATTCCTCCTAAACAATAAAATATATTGACATGAGGAGGAACGTATTTACTAGTTATATCATCGGCAATCGCCTGAATCTCAAGACGTTCTTCGAACCAATCATAGACTTTATTGAGATAGGTAAACCAAGGGACCCCCCTGAGAACCGTAGATGAGAATTTCATCTCGTACGGCTCAAACAAAAACACTCAAATACTGGTTATTTGGAAAACGGATATGTGTAATAGAAAGTTTTCAACTTCTTAACTTAATCCTATGATTTCAATCTTCTTTGAAGATAAGAAAAAAATAGAAATCCGAAAGCTATTCTTTGTGGTTATAATGCCAAAATCTCAAGTCGGCTCACTCGTCTTTTCTCTTGATCCTTACAGGCCTCTTGAATATTCTATTATTTACTTCATTTTCTTTATTTTTTATTTGTGTATGGAATGCTATTTTACTGTTGTTTTATTATTATTATTGATAGGAATTTTCTTGTTAAGACCCTATGAATCAATTGAAAAACCTCAGATTCATACCAGAACCACGATGATTTTCAATCAAAACCTTTTTTAATCGAAGTCCAAAAATTCCCTGAGTAAGAACTGCTGGATCATCACTTATTCACTGAATAGATATAATGAAAAAAAATCCAAAGAAACGTTTGTCCTTTGATCAAAATAAAGATAAGCGGCGGCAGTTTAAAAGAATAAAAACCGTTCCATTTCTTTTTCGAAATTTATTCTTCTGACTCTTTCAATTTTTTTAGTCCGGTTGCGAGGTCTAAATATAAATATGAAGTATGAATCATAGTTCTAATACTTTAGAATCTATTTTCTATATTCCGTGCTCCAGATACTAGAAAAAATATCTGACGGGTAAAGCCATCTCTATCAAGATGACGGATCCATTTTATGTTCTGTACTATCAATAGGATCAATTATAACAAGTCACACACTCATATTCCGGAAAGACAGAAACAAAGAAGTTTCACGGTCGAACTACCAAATAAAAAGAGAATGGGCTAAAAATCAAAGACCTAAATGCTAAAACTTTAGTTTCTATTGAAAAGCTCGTTAGTTGGTTCTTGTGAATCTACTTCATAGAAATTTCGTCCAGTAAAATGGACGAATTATAAATCTCTAAAAGAATAGAGAGAAATACCGCAAATAGAGCCATTGCAACACCCATCAAAGGAGTAGTTCCCCATCCCGGAGCTACTTTACCATATTCTGAATTCAATGGTTTCAATAAATCCCCTACAACAGTTCGTCTTGGACCAGATCTAGAACTAACCTCAACGGTTTGTGTAGCCATAAATCCTATTTTTTCTTCATTGAGATCTGTTGACTTTGTATACCATTCCGCTGTAAATAAAGGATCTTACCCTATAGATCGGATCCATTGTGGTCTTGATA